TACATGTTTCAGTCCGTGGAAGAGTGAAAGGGTCACCACTACTGAGGATCTCCTTCCTAATCTTAGATAGGTCGTCTGAGGGTTCGCCGCGGTTCATTGCTGTGCTTACACACTAGGCTACCCTTCTCCGAAAGCTCCGCAGGACCACCTACCACTAGTCTTCGGCCGGAGAGGTTTATTGCACAAAGCCGGGACGCAGGCTCCCGAAGAGGGAAGCCCAACGAATGTCAGATGCAAAGCCCCGCACCTCATTAAGATCATATTGGCATACTCTCCTAAAAAAAAAAGAGCAGACCCCATTGAAGACGAGAGTGAGGTACAACAAGGCCATTTCTGTCCACCGCCCTTCTCACGAAGCCGTACGTGGACGTTACCGCTCATACAGCTCCCAGCCAGCAAGCAGTTAGCCTTCCTCTACAAAGAATGGAAGTGTGGATGAATCGACATCAAATAGAGGAATTCGGGTTTTCTATTCATAAATAAGATGACAAGAGCACCCATTTCACAAAAACCTAAAGATCTCCTCCCCCCCCCCCCTAAACTAAAATACCTGAAATAAAGATGATCATAGAAAATGGGAACTTCAGCTGCGGTATAGGTAGAAGGAGTACGCGATTAGGGGACCTCATCACTAAACCAATCTCGCATTAATCTTTGGTAGCATTCGCTACCTGCACTCCTTTGTTGAAGTTCACGTATGAAATCACGATGCTCTTCCAGTGATTCGTCTTCGGAATGAATAAAGAGCTTCTTTGTCATTAGGTGGAAGTCCTCTTCATTGCTTATCTTTGGGCGCTTTTTCTCTTCTGCCTCATATCATAGATCGCTTTTATCCAGCGTTGGAGGCTATTTCGCGCTTCGATTTTCGAATCGATGGTTCTTATTTCCTCTTAACGTAGTTAAGAGCTCACTTCCGCTCTGGAAAGGGATTCTGATTTAGATCTGACCACCAAAAACGATTATTATATAGAATTTCTGTTATGGAAATGGTACGAGGTCCCACTCTTCTTAATGAGATCTTTAGCCATTTTTTTAAAAAGATTCATTTCAATTTCATCGATACAGCGGGGGTCGATGCAGTCTCCATCGGGAGACTTGAACTCGGCTTCAAATTCCTCCCTTTGGGAATCTATAAAAGAGAAAACTGCTTCATCGGGATTTCGTTCGAGACATCTCGGGAGCAAATCCGGATGCCGATCAAATTCCTCTCTCAAAAGATACATACATTTTTTTTAAGCTCCCTTATCTGGAGATCCCGATTCTCAAAATCGAGCAGGTGATTATATTAACCCTGGGTTGAAGTTAAGCTGACTCCAGGTTTTTACGACTTCTGTTCAGTAGTCTTTCTGACTCTTGGAAAGAAGAAAGGGGGCTCCTCTTCGAAGGCGTTTAGCCTTTGGCGCAACGAGGTTTCTTGGCTGCGATTCCTTTCTATGTGGAGCACGTCCCTTGTTCTTCGTTGAAAGCTGCTGGAGGACTTTCCGGTAATTCCAGGATCTCCGCCGGAATTCCGGGACTAGGAGCCCGATAAATAACGATATCCCCCATCCCCGAAAAAAAAGAAGGGGTGACGGCTTTGATTAGGCCCGCCATGTTCCCCAGGTTCTCGGTATAAAAAATGAGATATAGTAGCAAAAAAGAGGCCTCCTCCCACCCGAGCCTATTAAATAAATAGATTGAATTTAGAAGTAGAGTCCCTTGCCGAAGATAATGCATTTCAATTTGGCAAGAAGGAGATCCAAATCCAATTCGATTAGAAGACAATAGGAAAATCTGAATAAGATCAAAATGAATACGTAAGAAAACATCGAAGTAAGCCGTGCTTTCTAAATAGTAAGATGAGGAGATAACAGGCGAAGGTTATGCATGTATTCGCTTGTTTGTAGGATCGCAATTTCCTGCGAAGTCGGTGCCAGTAGTGATCTCCTAATTCAGCTATACCTCTCCCACTCATTAAGGCATAACATAATAAACTATTAGTGCCAAGGGAGACCGGAGAACTTCCCCATCACCTACACAAAGGATCAGTTACTGGGGTGCTGGGCCTCTCAGGGCCCTCCGCGTCAGAGCGACCCCCGACGGGGGGATCCAGTCACCCGGAGAAGAGTTGCACTAAGATACTTTCGATTATTCCAATTCACCTAAACGCCTGAATAACTCAGGTCGAGGGGTGGCACTCGATTTACTGTCGAGGTTTTGTATCAAAGCATTTCTACTGATCATAATGTGTCTTTTCATTATCTTTAGCTATTTCAAAAAAATAAGGAAGTCACTTGAAAGTAAGGTTTCAACAAAAAAGTCTTTGTTTTGTTGGAAGTCAAACAAACTATTAGAGTAGAGGTTTTTGCGCGTAAGCGGTAGGGTCCAGTTCCCGAAAAGAGAGAGTCTGATGATGAGTTGAAGTAAAGCGATCGAAGTGACCAATGGGAAGATTTTGCACGAGAGAGTACTCTTTATCTTGGTAGATAGGGGCCTCTCTTTTCTTCTCGTTGAAACCCTTATTCCCGGAACACTAACACAATCGCGCTTCCGTGAAAAAGGAGAAGAGTTCATGACAGAAAGAGCGGTTCGGTCAGAAGCGGCTACCACACACTCAATCAAATGAAGAAGCAAGACGAATCTCTTTTTCTTTCTATAAAGAATTTCGTAATCAGGGCTAAAGCACATATATATGTATATATATAGAGAGGCGAAAAGGGCAGATGTGCCAATTATTATAGTTTACTTACAAAGATCTACCAGCGGTATTTTCTTGAAAGAGTATGGTACGAATGACTTTCTTTAATTAACCCTATCTTAATAAAGAATACGTTTTAGTAACTTCTAACTTCATTCAAGGAATGCAACGCCTCCCCTATTTTGAAAACAAAAGAAAGAAAAATGGGAAGCGCCATTGCATTGGAAGGATGCGAGCGGGAAGATCCATCTCAGACAGAGCAGACGATCCCGCAGAAAGACTTGTCCCAAGGAACGGAGGAGAACAGCCGGGCACTTCTCCTACAGCTATGCGCGAAACCCATTCGATAGCGGATTCCAATGGCGCAATACATGGAGGTAGTGTAGATCGAGTGAAAGAAGATAAGGCAGGGCGGAGAAAGACTGATAGCTATTACCGGGCCTACTGAGTAAGGCGAGAGCACTAAAGATCATTCGATTGGGTCTTCCCTTCTCTATTGGAAAACCAACAAATGGCACTTTCCCCGTGAGTAGCATGTCAAAAACGAGGAATTGAGATCCCACCTATATTAAAAAGTAGTCTTTTTTGCCATATGGTGAAGTGAGGGTTCCTCACCGAGGGAAATCGACATTGACTCAAAAAAAAAAAGACGGGGTTCATCGCAAAAGTTCAATTTCGAGGGGCCGTCATAGAGTGAAATCGACTTCGTCACTTTTTCCATATAGCGAGATCAAACAATTCCAAGATTTGGACACCTTCCTTAAGTAAAACAGAGCCTGTCAATTTTACACACACATGGGTGGAACGAAAAGAAAAGTCTCATGATTGGAACGATCGGTCACGTAGGGAGGAGCTCCTTGACTCTGATTGATCCATGGAAGTAGCGGGTCGAGGTGAATGAAAGAGACAAAAGACAGGACCAAGCTATGGGGATGTTTCAACCCGTCTTGCTTGAAGCTCTGTTCCTAGCACCAAACCATATCGAGAGGGAGGAAAGAGATATGGGGATTGAGGACGCGGGTCGGAATGCTTTTTTTTGGTCAATTGGGTCAGCTAGTCAACAAGGAGAAGGAAGAGATCAAGTACGGGATGTTCTAATCGATACTTGTTTTAAGCCTTTGCCCGTCAAACATAAGAGAGATATTTGATAGCCATGTAATGTAAAGGAGCTACAACGTACATGCTTTCGTTGATAGGATTCACTCATTAATGAATGAAACTGCGCTCTTCGAACCTCGCTTTTTCCCATACGATACCTCGATCCTACTCTGGAGCCCAATCTCCATCGAAAGCATGAGTGGTTGTACTCCACTAATGAGCTACACGTATCTGCAGTACGATCCATTTGGTCCAAGTCTTCCCCTCGTGTAATGACAGTGTGCCTTCACTTCTTATTATATTATAAGACTTTCATTTTTTTGATCGTATATTATATAATAGAATTCTGTTAAGGACAGTGAGTGTTCGAGTTTCAGATGAGGCTCTTTTCATCAATGTCTGGCCTTATCTTTCTCTCTATCTATAAGCATAAACACTTAGTCCCGGCCTTCCTGATTGGATCCTATGTCCGCCCCCTCTTCCAAATAGGAATGAAAATCGACCCATTTCCCAGTCTCTCGCACTGCTCAAGTAAGTGTGCGACTCCATATGAGGACCTCCCTGTCCCTTTGAAAGCCGTCCCATCGCTATGCGCCGCATTTTATGGCGGGGTATAGAGGAGTCATCGCTATGCTTTCAACTGAATAGAGAGAGGGGACGGTAGCGCATCCACAGTCGAGAGAGAGAGAGATACCCTTCAACACAGTCAGTCACCCTTCGGCTCCCCTCTGTGAGTGCTTTCTTCCAGCGAAACGAGGGTTCTCTCTTCCAAGTGAGACGGGGCCCGGTCTTCTCGCGCGGCTTCGCGAAAGGGCCGACTTGTCGATATGGAATTAGATCCCAAGGTTTCGACCACTCACTATCTAGAGAGAAGCCCCAACCTCGCGGCCTCCCCACTTCTTATCCCTGGAGACCATGCGTTCCGCATCTATCTATTCATTCTTATCCCGCTGGTCCATCCAATAACGAAATAAAGTGCTTTCCAAAAGACTCTGACAGAGCGGGACCGAGCTGTTTACTCTGATCAAGTGGTCCAGTGTTTTTTACAGGTGGGGTCGTTCCCGAAGCTTCAGAAGAACCGTGCGGCCACTTCACTTCTTGCCAGACCACTAGAGCGTGTGAAGGTTGGACGCTCACTCACGACCGGATGGCCCTTGTTTTTAAGGTATGTAATGTATCTATCTGAATGAAAGAAATAAGAAAGGAGGAGATAAACCGAAGTCAGGGACGCCGCCCCCTCCTCCATCTGGCTCAGCTAGTCTTTCCAATTGATAGAGATTTCTCCGATGGAGGGGAAGGGGGGCGCGCTGCTAGGGGAGAGCTGTTTCGAGTCCTCACTACTAGTAGTCAAACTACCAGCCGAACCGGGTTGAGTGATCGTGTAGACCCTCTTCTCATCATCCGAGGAGGATGAATCGAAAGAAGAGATGTTCAGGCACGAACAAACGTAGCTCCCCGCAATAGCACAGAGTCGCTATTACTCTCAGAACCGCTATCGTCGACTTTGTCGTGGAATCGAATATTCCTAAGGCTTTTTTTTGGTCTTTAGGTTTAGGTTTTCGTTGGTACCTATGACTCGTGTGCTTGTGCCTCGATTTGCTATGTAGCACGTGATGCGCTTTCGATTTCCTTCGTGTCGAGGAACTAGAACTTCCTAGTCCTATTCCATACTGGTAGCAAATACTACCCCTTCCCTGTCTCAGTTCTCTATCTTGAACCGAATCGATTCTCGATCGAGAGACGTTATTTCCGTAGCAAAGATCTCCCCGTAGGTGAGTTCCGTGGTCGACACCACGTGCGGGAGTTTCTCGCGAACTAGGTCGGAGAATCCTCTCGGCAAGCCAGCAAGAAATTTTGATTTCCTGTTTTTTCTCTGGCTAGGAAATTTGATATTATACCACTTGTCATCTTCAATCTGATTAATCCTAAGATTAAGGGGATAGGCTCCAAAAAAGTGTTGAACTATTGAAGAGAACAGTGTGTCGGCAGGATTCGGTTGTTGTTTTCCGTCCGGCCTTCTCCCAAAAAGAAAAAGTGGCACAATATCCGTAACCGGAAGAACATGAATCACCCCACCGGAAACCAGTTCTCCTGTGGTTAAGCAAGAAACTTCCTCTTCACTGGTCCCTATACCCCAACCGGCATAAGCACTCGTAACTGCTTCATTTTTAACATAAACAAGAGTTTTTTTATTATATATAATAAAAAAGAACCCTATCCAATACTCCTGTTTAGCCTGTTCCGATCTTCCTCGATAAGCCTGGTTGGCATTACCATTATTCTTTCTACTCGTCTTCTTGCTCCAGCTACGATTGTTTTAGTACATAGGGGAGAGTTCCAAACGGACTGACTAAGCCATCGAAAGAAATCAAGCGCAAGTATTTGATTCAATGTGATAGGACAATATTCATTTCCTTCAATTCATAAGCCCGAGTATCACGATCCCCAAAAAGTAGCCCGAAGTGACTGACCATATAGTCTTGTTTTTTCCCTTTTTCCGAGACGAGAAAAGTAGCAACCATAGACCTAGCTCACAGAAGAAGGGGACTTGTTTCGACAGGAAAGAGGGAACATGGTGTTGTGCTTCTTACCTATTGTATTTTTTCTATATACCGCTGATTCAATCCAGTCCACTCATTTATTTGAATATAAAGACTTGGGAGTTTAATCTCTTTCATTTCTTCTTCTTCAATCATTGATAAGAACTAAAAAATAACTCAAGTTTCATTCAAATTTAAAGTAAAAAACCGTAGGAATTAGAATAAGCAGTGCAGTAGCAAAAAATGCTCGATAATCTCATCATCTTGTTTTTTTTCATTCTCCTTTCCTTTCAGTCGAGTCACTTCGTACCCTCTCTAGTCTCGAATCACAAGGAGTTAGAGCAGCAGATATTAGTCTTTTTTGATTAGGACGCATACATTGATAATCCAGTGTGCAATTCATTTTTATGAGATAGATAGATTTAGTCATATAGGTTACACAAAATCGGAGTTAGAATAAAGGGTAGGTTGAATCTGAAAAGTACTCTTTCATGTTAATTGCGTTTCGTAAAAAAAAAATATCTATTCGGATCAGGAACAATCGAAAAAAGCCAGACTAGAACGGTATCCCTTTGAATCCTGAATATGGTGATACCTCCGATTGTACCAACCTACATATTCCATCACAATCGGTACTTTTTTCATTTTTCTTTCTTGTGACTTTTTATTTGTTTGATGAAAAATGCGAAAGAAAAGAAGGATCCCCCCGCTGGGAATTATATCCTACTCTCTTCACAGAAGATGGAGAGATGAATTGATCGCTTGCAGCGCCTAGGTCGGGACTGACGGGGCTCGAACCCGCAGCTTCCGCCTTGACAGGGCGGTGCTCTGACCGATTGAACTACAATCCCAGGGTCTATAGCCTCTTTCTTCTTTTTCTTTTTTTCATTGAGTTTCGCCGTGTTGTAACAGAGACAGGAATGATATACTTCTAATTATTATAATGAATTAAGATATTCGAAATTCCAGTAGACTCATAGTAGGCTAATTCATGAATTGAATCAAATAGAGGCCTTATTCTTTTTTAAAAAAGCGGTAGAGTCACGCTCTTTAAAGGCCCTAAGAAAGAGGCTTAAGTCATCACCGAAAAAAAAGGGCTTCCACTGTCTTAGTCTTCATTTTCCATTTGAAATATTTTATGTTCTGGGACATAGATATTAAAGATATCCTATTATGAATCGCTAA